ACATCTAGCTGAATAAGCGATCCATACTGGATAATGAATATCTGTATCAACCCATATTTTCAACCCGTAGAATAGATATTCACTATAAATGAATTATGTGCCAGGAACCAGATTTGAACTGGTGACACGAGGATTTTCAGTCCTCTGCTCTACCATCTGAGCTATCCCGACCCTTCTCACCGCATCATCCTTATTTTTACTCGAATACTTCGGTCTATGTTAATTAAAAAGACTAACAAAAAGATTACAAAGTTTTATTCCGGCTCTGCCTTTTTGTGTTTGTGAAGATTCACAACCAAACCAAGACTTTAGAAATAAGTTTCGATACGAGTAAATAGTATGGATTTTTAATGATTAACAATGATTAAAAGATTAAAAAAAGGTATTCTGTTCTCAAAGATGTTAATTTGTACGTGTATCATAAGATACTATATGTGATAAAAAAAAGCATTTTGTTCAGATCCATTTGTGAAAGAGTAGAAGGTATGAGAAAGAAAACAAATTTTGAAACGTTAACGAAAAGAGAGAATCAGAAGAATAATAATAAGGGAATCGGAGTCAAAGAGGCTTTTTTGGGGATAGAGGGACTTGAACCCTCACGATTTTTAAAGTCGACGGATTTTCCTCTTACTCTAAATTTCATTGTTGTCGATATTAACACGTAGAACGGGACTCTATCTTTATTCTCGTCCGATAGTTTCTTAAAAGAAAAGATGTATCGTACCTGGGGGTCAATAATTTGATCAACTAATCTAAATACTAAATATTCGATTATTTTTTTTCAACTTGGAATACATTAACAACAATTATCTTATTTGTTATAGAATTTTTTGTTAGTTGTTATTTAATATAACAAGAATCAAATATAACAAAATCAAAATACAGAATCAGGTCATCATTAATTATTTGAAATAGTATTTCAATCAATTTCAGCATATACACTATATATACGTATGTATATACCTTTTTATTCTATCGGGATTGGGAGTTGGGACCGAAGGATGCCTTTCCTAAGAAAGGCGGTCAACCGAACCCCATTTGTTAGATGTTAGAACATCTTCCATTGAGTCTCTGCACCTATCCCCTTGTTTTAGTTTTATTCCCGGTTTCTGAACCTTTCTTTGTTTTTGGAAAATAGGATTTGGCTCAGGATTGCCCTTTTTTAATTCCAGGGTTTCTCTGAATTTGAAAGTTATTCACTTAGTAAGTTTCCATACCAAGGCTCAATCCAATTAAGTCCGTAGCGTCTACCAATTTCGCCATATCCCCTTTCTTTATATCTCATTATTTTTCTTTATATCTCATTATTTTATTGCAATTCAATTCTATTTTTTTTGTTTATCCTCTCTTCTTGAATATCTTTCAAGAGGGACCCTATTTCCATTTTTTGTGCAATCAGAAATAATTCTATCATTTCGATATCCTCGATTCAATATGTATGTATATACACCACGTATTAGATACGCCCTTGCTTCCCTTTTTTCGGGGGAACTTTGAATACTCGAAGGATCGCTTCTTTACTTTGTTTTTTTTTAGAATCAAAAAGTTTTATAAATTCAAAGATAAAAATATAAGTAGTATTCTATGTAAATTGAAATTAAATAAATTGAAACGAAAGTTCAATTGAAGTACCATTATACTATATAAGATAGATAAGAGATTGCTATTAAAAGAGAAGGTAATATGATAAAAGTAATATGAAGTGAAGTATAACTGAAGTCGATACTATCGATTTCGAGCATCAAGTTATAGTACTAGTATAAGAATAATAAATTGAAAATTGACAAAGAGCTTATTGGAATATTTCTTTACAACTCTAGAAGCCTTTGTTTACTTGAGTTCCTATACATATAATAATTGTTCTTATTTTAGCCCGCTTAGCTCAGAGGTTAGAGCATCGCATTTGTAATGCGATGGTCATCGGTTCGATTCCGATAGCCGGCTTTTGTCAATTTGGTTGATTTTTTACAATGTCTTTTTTTTTTTGAAAGATTTTATTTGAAAGAAAAGAGTATTGAAAAGGCCTCTCTTCCCTTTTTTCAAAGGGTCCCCGATCCAGTATAAATAGATATTATGTAGTTAGCAATTGCATTGCTAATAATTTTGCATTTTTCTTCAATTCATCCTTTTGACTTGAAGAAAAATGAGAGTCGTTAAATCTTCGCAGAATAAATTCAGGACTTCTTACTAACTATATAGACCTTTACCTTTCTTTAATACCAATACCCTATAGTTTATATATGGATCTATATTATCTAATAAATATTATTATTAAATATTAGAATATATATAAATAATATAAATTATATAAATCTTTAGGAGTATTCTATTTTTCATATATTTTCTATTTTTTTTTTTTTTTAGGATTTAGAGAATTTAGAAGAAAAATTATCAATTTGAAATTTCGTAGATCTAAATTGAAATATAAAATCAAGTCTGCCTATTGCTAGAATTCATCTCATTATTCTTTGTAGTATACATTTAGTCTGCTATTATTTAC